ACCTGCTGCTGTAGCATTATAAACAGTATTGTTACTCTTACTCCCGTCGGGATAAATCTGACCCCTTCCCCGGTTCCCGCCCACGTATATAGGATACTTTAAAAAGTGAATATCTTTCTTAGTAGCAGGGTCGGGGGAAAGGATAGGAAAGGTGATTTCACTATATTTCTGACCGGATACGGGTCCTATCACAAGAATATTTTTTTTATTGGGACGATAGCTCTGAAAAGACAAATTGCCCATCTTTTCTTTAATCTCGGGAGAAATACGATCGGGAGGAGCTAATTCAAACCCTTCTGGTAAAATAAGAACAGCCCCTACATTCAAACCCCCCTTTTTACCATTAGCAAGAACTTGTTTCAGTTGCATATCATAAGGAATTCGAACAACTGCTTCAAATACAGTATCAGGAAGTACTGCCTGTGGAACCTCAATATCGACGGGCTTACTTGCTAAATGGCAATTGGCACAGACAATCCGCCCAGTCGCTTCTCGTGGATTTTCATAACCCTGTTGTGCAAAAATAGGATATGCATTTGAGATGGCTGTCCGAGTTATGATATATATCATGAGCGATACGGCAATAGATCGAGTAATCTGTTCCTTTATCCAATAAAAAGTCTTTCGAGTTTCCATGGTCCAATCTTGATCCCAAAATTTCTACAATAAATGGGGTAAGTCGCTAATATAGTTTCCTATCCACGATTCTGCTAGTTACTGGGGAATAAATTAAATGGAATAATATAAGATGAACCTCCAAAATGGGTCGAAATAGAAGGCCTAAGTGCGATTTTTAATGATTTAGTTAGGTACAACTACAAAGTAACAAACGTTCTAATCTAATTAGATTAATTATGTAGATCTTCTATCAGTCATTCATTGAATGATAAATAACTACAAGTGAAGGAGATACGCGATTTAAATAACGAAAAATCCAATATTTAAAAATGGTATCCAGAATGACTGGAAAAGTGGAAACCAGACCAGATATAATCTCATCATTATGAACAAATCCAAAATGTTTGTATATAGAGCCAACCATTAGTTCCCAACCGTGGGGTGAGTGGAATCCGATACACAAATCCGTTACTAAAAGAATAGAAAAAGCTTTGACTGTATCGCTTAAGTTATATAGGAATTTCTGGGCCCAAGAGTTAAGAATAACAAGTTCTTGATTACCCAAAATGGAATAACCGCTTAGAATAAAAAAACAGATTATATTTGTTGAGAAGTGCAAAATCGTATGGATCCCATCTTCATTGTGTATCTTGATTAATTGAATCATTTCTTTTTGGATTGCTATACGAAGTTTTTGTAGATGTGTCTCCGAGTATTCTTCGACCATTTCCTCCAAGACGAGGAGTTCCTCTAATTTTATGAATTTTTCTAGAATTCCCCTTTCTTGAATATCATTCAAAAAAATTTCTGATTGCCCAGCATTCCACCACTTAGTGACCCAAGATTCCAGGCTTTTATTAAATGAGAGAGAAAGGCACCAGGGCAAAAATACTATAAATAGAAGCTTTAACGAGGGAGTAAATGCTTTCTTTTTTGTCATTTTTTGATCGGTGAATTGTTAACTAACCCACCTCGTTTGTTGACTCTATGCAATCGAATATTTCTTTCACGCATGAGTTATATACAAGATAGGAAACCTATAAATTCAATTGATTTTCTTTGTTGTTATTGAATCTAGAAAGAAGATAGAAATCAACTAAGAAGGCACTTCGAATGAAGAAATACTAAACAAATATTGTTTCACGATACCTCAATCGGTCAACAATTGTCTCCTTTGGATGAAGGATCGAAAGACCCCCTTTAAGTAATGAAAGTAATGAATATTAGTTAAATTTTGAGACGAAAGAATTCCCGTTGTATCAAAATAGCCAATATTTCAAAACAAATTCGTGGATTACTCACAGTCAGGAATAGAATAATTGACGAAAAGAGATTACGATAATCAACGTGACAAAACAGAACCGAAATTGGCTAGTGATAAAATGTAATTGTGCTTTTTGGATTGGTTATTAACGAACATAAAATAAAGGATAAAAAGAAACATCGATTGAAAAAAAAAATTACAAGATAGGATTTATCTGGATTTAAAGTAACAATTCTAACAATTATTAAACTTAACAAAAAAGGATCAATTTCTTTATACCGAAATGGTTTGATATATGAATTATTTCGATTTGTTATTTGTTTGAATTAAGTTTCCTGGATTTGCATACGTATAAAAAAAACCACAAAAAGAGTTTCATTTTATGGTTGTTCCGTCCGCTTTGACTCGAATGAGCCTTTTGATGAAACTTCACATTTAAATTTTGTTATGTTATCGAAAAAGGAAGATTCTTTTCATTTTTCCCTCCTGCTGAGAAAGGCATTTCTTTTTCACGGATTTCTCAAAATACTTCAAGCGGTACACGCAAGAAATAGGCCAATTCAGCAGCCTTTTGTTCAATTTCTCGCGGAATCAAATTATCATCAGTAAGAGTTAAAGGAATGGCCCCTTGTCCGCGGATGTCCATATAAAGAACACGACGAGCATAAATACCCTCTTTAACTTCTATTCGAATGGACTGAATATCTTTTAGAAGGAATCGGAGGAATATGCGACGGTTTTTTCCAGGAAATCCCCAACGAAAAATACACACTATGCCTTCCCTTCTATCAAATCGATCATAACCACTGCCTACATTCCATGAAATTGTGCACCACAAATAGGAGCTAATAAAGAGACCCGAGATTCCGTAGAAAGACATCACGATCCCTTGCGGAAAAAAAGATATCCAACTTCTCCCAAGATAACTCGAAGTTCCAACCAATAGGAATCCTAATGAACTTAAAAAAAGGATAAAAGCCCAGCAGAAATTACTTATTTTGCGAGACCCCATTATAAGTTCTATCCATATATGTTCTGATCGCCAACTCATACTTGATCCGATTAAATTTTTTTGTAATTTAGAGCATACCTCAAATTAATTTGACTTTACTTTTTTTGTTTACCAAGTAACTCTCATCAACTAGCACTAGAACCTTTACGAGTAAGTGGAGTAAGTCATCAAATTAAAATTGGTTAGAGCTAAAATCATAAGATACCCCTTAATATGAATATGATATGATCCCACTATAGATATAGATAGAGATCCCCGGTCTTTCTCTTTCAGCCATTCGGTGTCCTGGTCGATTTGAAAACAGCTAGAATTAATTTACTCATACTCATATATCATGCAGGTGTTAGAATTCTTTCCTTTATCTTTCTATGCGGCAAAAATGACATATTATACCGAATTCAATTAAATAGATATCTGTGTTTTGAAAAAAAAAAATGGAAGAAATTAGGCCCCGCCGGATCTAAATAATCTTATTTTTTTGAACATGAAGAGATAAAGAAGCCATTGCAATTGCCGGAAATAGTAGGCCTACTAAAGGCACAAAAATAGAAGGAAAGCTGAAAGTTGTCATAAAATGGGTGCCTCAATTTATTATTTGTACTTGTTATTGTTTATTTAAAAATAAACATTTTTTATACTATGTTATACTAAATTATAGTTATACTAAATTATAATTAAGAATTTGAATTATTATGAATTTAATTCAATTTGAAATTCTTAGTATAGAGTTAACTATCTATAATATATAAATAAATATATAGATAAATATATAGTTAACTACCTAAGTTAATGTTAATATATAGAATAAACACAAGAAATCTAGAACTAACTAAACGAACTTATTCATCTTTCGAATCTTTCTACACGAAAGATATGCAGGAAAATCCCCCTTTGTTCTTGATTTTTTTGTCTTTTATTCTTCTTCGTGTCTTCTAATTTAATATTAATAAAGAAAGATTTTCCTAAACATTATTGAAAGATTCATTAAAATCCGAACCAATAGGGGTTGTTAGCTAAAACAGGATTTTCGGTAAATGGAAATAGAGAAAAAGAAAAAATCTCGACGATAAGAAGAAATTCGTTTTGTTTTCCTAATTTGAAGAATTCACCCTTTTTTTTGATAAAGACTTCTTAATTAGTAATCAAAATATAGTTAAAAAAAAAAAAAAAGAATTATCCCAACCTTTTGATTCTTTCTACAGTTAGATTGTATGAAAACAATCAAAATTCCATTCTTAGTTCCTTTTATTCCGATAAACTAACTACTTAATTTGCTAAAAAACAAATAATTTGACTTAGTTCTCTATTGAATTTTGATTCAAAGGAAGGAAAGCATGGAACGCAAGTAACTCACTCAGAACACTTTTTAAAATATTACGTGGGACAATTAGGTCGAATAAACCCTTCTCGAATAGGTATTCAGCCGTTTGCGAACCTTCGGGTACTGTTTGATTCAATGTTTGTTCAATTACTCGTTTACCCGCAAATGCAATGTAGGCATTGGGTTCGGCAATAATGATATCACCCAACATACCAAAACTCGCCGTCACCCCGCCAGTAGTAGGAGATGTAAGGATTGATATATAAAATAACTTTTTATTTGATTGATAATCATATAAAACAGATGAAATTTTAGCCATTTGCATTAAGCTCAAACTTCCTTCTTGCATGCGCGCCCCTCCGGAAGCGCATACTATAATAAGAGGTAGAAACTTATTGGTGGCGTACTCAATCAAACGAGTAATTTTTTCCCCGACTACGGATCCCATACTACCCCCCATAAATTGAAAATCCATAATCCCAACTGCTACGGGAATGCCATTTAGTTGGCCGATGCCGGTTTGGACCGCCTCAGTTAATCCTGTCTTCCTTTGATAAGAATCAATGCGATCTTTATAAGGTTCTTCTTCGGAATGAAATTCAATGGGATCCAGAGAAACCATGTCTTCATCCATAGGATCCCAAGTATCGGGATCGATCGAAAGTTCGATTCTATCTGAACTACTCATTTTCAAATGATATCCACATTGTTCACAAATATTCATTTTTGATTTCAAAAATTTCTTATAATTTAATCCATAACAATTTTCGCATTGAACCCACAAA